TTTGTGCATTGCATACGGCTCTATAATATAATTGACCTTTACCTTCCATTGAAAAAAGAGAAAAAATAGGATCTATCAGACCCAGATCGGTAAATGATCAAATTACCATCCTTCCTTTCGGAGGAATTTTAAAATACTATGATGGCTCCGTTGCTTTATATATTTATTAGAAAATTTTTCTGTGATTTGTCTGTGATTCAGCAATCCCAAAGTTTCTTTTTGATCCGATCAACTAAAATAAGGAAAAAAGAATCTTCTTTTTTTTTTATTTTCGTACTCTTTCATAACATAAATATTGTTATGAGCACTCCGGTGTGAAAACAAAAAAGTTTGTGACGCTGAACCGGACTCCCGATAGATAAGATAAAATCAGAAGTACCTTTTATCTCATACTACTCTCTCGATACATAATCTAATGTTTTGCAAAAAGAAGAAAAAAATTTTCTCATATCGAATTCAAAGTGCCATGCTATTATTACTTAATATTCATATTTCATATGGCGAAGGCATAGTCTTCTTTTTTCTCTCAAATAAAAAAAAATCTCAAATAAAAACCTCATTGGCGCCAAGCGTGAGGGAATGCTAGACGTTTGGTAATTTCTCCTCCGACCAGGATAAAAGATCCCATCGAAGCAGCTAATCCCATGCATATTGTATGTACATCTGGTCGCACAAATTGCATAGTATCATAAATAGCTACTCCAGGTATTACCCATCCACCAGGAGAGTTTATAAACAAATACAGATCTTTGGTATCATCTTCGATACTGAGATATACCATAAGACCAATAAGTTGATTCGAGATCTCGCTATCAACCTCTTGGCCTAAAAAAAGTAATCTTTCTCGATAAAGTCGGTTGATTAGGGTAAAATTGTCTCCCTTAAGAACCGTACATGCACCTTTTGACGCATACGGTTCAAAAAAATTGTTAAAACAAAAAGAATCAATGTGTAGATTCCAGTCCTCCTTCGTTTATCATAGCAGGCTCTTTTTAAGTTCTTTTCTTCTATTTTTCGAAGTTTTGGCCCCTTTCCCTATAATATAAAAAAGAATTCACTAAACTTATCGAATTAACTTCTCATTGATGTATTGGTTCATCGAGATCCAATCCAAACAAATCACGATGTCATTTTCTTGTTCCTGAATGGGCCCCTTCAATCTTTTCAGGTTTATGCTCTACTCCGGGTAAAGATCCGCCCGATTTAGATTTGCACATATAGGACAAATGCTCCCATTACCACTTCTTTTTTTTTTTTCAATTAATTTCATACCTTCCGCCAAATATTTGATGGATTCATCTATATTATCGATTGATTGAGAGTTTGAGATTACTTCTCTTTATAAATAGGAATTATTTATAATACAAGTAGTAATCATAGATATATTATCTTACCAATTGGGTTTTTTCTAAACGGAGCCTGGATATTTCATTTTATTAGTCCAACCAACAAGTCAACCATAAATTATTCTAATTGATAATATTAATTTGAATCCCCCAAAATGCATTTCACGCTCCAACTTTTTGATGATTCAATGAATCTTTCTTGGGCGAAACAGAGGATATCTCGATCGGGGGGAGAGAACGGGGGAATACCATATGGCCCAATATATCTGACAAGTCGCACTATACGTCAACCCAAGATGCATCTTCCTCTCCAGGACTTCGAAAAGGTACTTTTGGAACACCAATAGGCATTAAATGAAAGAAAAAAGAACTAAGTACTATATTTCACTTTGATGTGGAAACGTAAAAATGGGTTTGTTATCTTTCTAATATTGGTCTTTATCGTATTTTATCCATAGATTATAAAAATTCATAAAGGAAAATTATTACCACTAGGTCCTTCCAATGATGAACAAGTATAGACGTATTCGTTCATAGAAAATGATAGTAACCCCCATTGCGTATTGGTACTTATCGAGTATAGAATAGATCTGCTTCTCTTTGTTCTTACGAACAGAATTGTTCCATTATTACCAACAGAATAGAACAAATATTAACCCTTGCTCCGAGATAATCCACCGAACAAGGGAGGTCCATAGCATAGTCATAGTCTAATCTTTTCCAATGCAATAAAGTTACGGAGTGTCTATTTTTCTTTGATAAAGGGGTATTTTCATGGGTTTGCCTTGGTATCGTGTTCATACCGTTGTATTGAATGATCCCGGTCGGTTGCTTTCTGTTCATATAATGCATACAGCTCTGGTTGCTGGTTGGGCCGGTTCGATGGCTCTGTATGAATTAGCGGTTTTTGATCCCTCCGATCCTGTTCTTGATCCAATGTGGAGACAGGGTATGTTCGTTATACCCTTCATGAGTCGTTTAGGAATAACAAATTCATGGGGCGGTTGGAGTATCACAGGAGGGACTATAGCGAATCCGGGTATTTGGAGTTACGAAGGTGTGGCCGGGGCACATATTGTGTTTTCTGGCTTGTGCTTCTTGGCAGCTATCTGGCATTGGGTGTATTGGGATCTAGAAATATTTTGTGATGAACG